TAATGAGCCAGTCACAACCAATAAAGACATAAATAGATTAATCGAGAAAAGGAGAGAGAGGGATTCGAACCCTCGCTAGTTCGAAAGAACTATACCGGTTTTCAAGACCGGGGCTATCAACCACTCAGCCATCTCTCCAAAAGATAATTTCTATTTTACTTCTATGTTTTATATTTACTATTTTCTTTTTATTCCACCGAACGAAAGATCGACATATAACCTTACTGTCATTATAGAAAGATATTCGGTATGATGCGCTAAGTCTATCTATTTCTATTTACCTGTTTATATATATTCTATAATAGATAGATGTAGGATTTAGCACGACCCTTTGTGAAGTCAAAAACGACTCTCGGCTCCGTGTTCGACTAAAGTGGGAAAGGGGGCAGGATTCGTGGTAAAATCCCCCATGATGCATTTTTTTACAATTTTTTTACTGATAGAAGAACCAAATGGTATCTAGCTTGGAGGATTAGAAACATGACTATTGCTTTCCAATTGGCTGTTTTTGCATTAATTGCTACTTCATCAATTTTACTGATTAGTGTACCTGTTGTTTTTTCTTCTCCTGATGGTTGGTCGAGCAACAAAAATGTTGTATTTTCAGGTACATCATTATGGATTGGATTAGTTTTTCTAGTAGGTATTCTTAATTCTCTTATCTCTTGAACCCAGATATAAAAAAGAAAAAGACCCCCCCGAATTCTTTCAGGCTGCGAGACACCCTTAAGTTCAATAAAAAGTCTCCCCAAAGAGTCCCAAAATGAAAAATACAAAAAAACTCAAAAATTGGAGGGGAGGGGGGGTCAAACCCTCTTTTTGTTGTAATTTGTAAATGTAAGTAAATGCAAAATAAAGTGGAATGTTATAACAAAATTGTTATAAAATTATTTTAAATAAAAAATTCTTTTAAATTTTTATTTTAATAAATTAATTACAAAGTAAATATGAATAGAAAATATCTATTTTTTAAATATATAATCTATAATATAGATAATAACTAATTAAAGTATAATAACTAATTAATTAATTTTAAATTTAATTTCTATAATTAGAATGGAATTTCACTATTTTTTTATTTAAATTATATATTAATAAATAATATATAAATTTAAGTATAAGTAATTTAAGTAAATATATGAAGTATATATATCTAACTATTATATATATATATATCTAATATATCGAAATTTTAATAAAATAAATATAATTTTAATAATTAATTCAACTATTTATTAATTAAATTATTTAACTAAATGATATTTATTTATATAAATTTATATAATAAGAATTTATTTAGATAAATTATAGATAATAATCTTATTATTTTTAATATATAAACATTTACAATATATCAATTTACAATATACAATTTGTAATATATAATTATATTATTAGAATATTTCTAATTAGTATAATTTAGAATAGAAAATAGAGACAATAGAAATCGCCCCGAAAACTAGTATAGCTATTTAGAAATATGATCAAAAAAGGGTTGCATATCAACGAAAAATGCGGATATAGTTGAATGGTAAAATTTCTCTTTGCCAAGGAGAAGACGCGGGTTCGATTCCCGCTATCCGCCCAGGGAATTAAAATGGATTTAATAAAATTATAATATGATACCTTTATTTTAATAGGATACAGAAATAAAGAAGTCAATCAGTATAGTCCATCATAATAGTCTAGTGATTTTATCCACTACCATGTTTTTTCTTTCCTCTCGCTCAAAAAAAAATTAAAATGGTAAAAATTTGTTAATTAATTCATTACTAATTAACAAACTCTATTATAGTTAACAGGAAGAACTCTGATTTTTTTGTAAAAAAGTATTGCGGAGACAGGATTTGAACCCGTGACCTCAAGGTTATGAGCCTTGCGAGCTACCAAACTGCTCTACCCCGCGTGATCAAGAGAAAACAGGAAACTAATGGACAAACAAAGATTGAATGCGCCCCTCTACCATATCTGTACAAATAGAATAGCACATTTATACAGAATGGTAAAGGGGGCTTCCTCTATGATTGATGATCATAGAAATGACTAGAAAAATAAAAAGAAACTTTTCATTTTATTTTATTTTAATCTTTACCAACTTGATCTTGTTGCCCCCGGTAACAAACAAGCATGAACCATTTCACGAAGTATGTGGCCGGACAGCCCAAAGTCACGATAGTTAGCTCTCGGTCTTCCAGTTGAAAAACAACGTCGATGAAGACGCGTGGGTGCACCATTCCGCGGTGAGGATTGTAACTTTCCATGAAGTTCCCATTTATCATTCAACGACGGGACTTTGCTTATTTCTTTTTTTGAGGATCGACGAATCAAATGATATTTTTGTTCTAATTTTTGCCTTTTTTTCTCGCGCTGAATCAAACTTTTCCTTGCCATAATGTTTTACTTCCTATTAGTATCGCTGATACAAGTCGGATCCTAGATGTAAAAATATAAAAGATTTCTTTCTCCATCAAAAAAAATAATATTCTTGCGGATACAGCAT